ATAAATTATAAGATTAATGAAGGAAGTCATAGAATTATAATTGGTCCCCTAAAATTTATAGAAACTCTTATTACAATAAAGTATCTTGAAGTTGATAGTGGTATTAGATTTTTTGTTGAGAGTTCTCTAATTTTAGAATTATTCCTAAAAAAGTATCTAAAAAATAAGAGAAGATAATAAAATAGGCTAATTAAGGATCCTAAAATTAAGAATATTAAAATTATAGGCTCAATAATAAAAAGTTCTGTTATAATTAATCACTTCCCCACAAACCCTAAAAGCGGAGGAAGTCCCCCTAATGATAAAATTAAGGTTCTAAAGATTAATTTTTCATTTATAGATTGAAACGAAGATGTTGATATTTGTCGGGCCTGTCTTTTCTCCTTTATTCAGAGGTAATAGAATAGAAATATTGAGATTAAAAAATAGATAATAAAATAAATAACTATAGAAGCTGTTCTAGAAATCCTTCCTGCTGTTATCCAGCCTAAATGGTTAATTGAAGAGTAGGCTATAAGTCCTCGTAACTGAGTTTGATTTAATCCTCCAACCCCCCCAACTATAGAGGAGCCGGCACAGCATATTAAAAGGAAGAGTGAATATTTTCTCACAACTATTAAAATAAGGATTAGTGGAGCAATTTTTTGCCATGAAGCTAGGATTAGTACTGAGAATCATGAAAGGCCTGATATTACTCTTGGTAATCAGAAATGGAAAGGAGTTAGGCCAATTTTAATTAAAAGTCTAACTATGACTAAGGCACCGTAGAAACTTATATCTTTTTGAATAAAGCTTATTGAACTAATTTCTGTACTTAATAGAGGCCCTAAATTAGTCCAGGATAACGCAGCCATTCTAATGAGTAGGCTTCCCATTAAAAGAATGCCAGAACCTATAGATTGAATAATAAAGTATTTTACTCCAGATTCAATTTCTAGTGTTGATCCTCCATAGACCAGTAAAGGGATAAATCCAAGTAGATTAATTTCTAACCCCGCCCAAACCCCTATTCAATGTGATGAGGAAATTGAGAAGATAGTACCCAGCATTGTTAGCAATAGAAATATAAAATTATAGGGGATATAAACATTCATAGAAAAAGGAATGGATTCGAACCTCTCAAAGTAAAGTTAGCAGCCCTACTTTATCCCAGATCTTTTTCTTATTTAGCTCAGTCTAAGGAGCCTTCTCGTCATTCATGGAGTAAGCCAATAATTAAGATGAATAAAAATACTATGGCCCTAATTAAGGCTCTTATTGATATTCTTATTCTAAGAATAGAAATAATAGGAAATAATAGCACAATTTCTACATCAAAGATTAAAAAAATTACCGCAAGTAAGAAAAATCGTAAAGAAAAAGGTAGCCGGGCTGATCCTAGAGGGTCAAATCCACACTCAAATGGTGATGATTTTTCGCGGTCTATAACTGTTCGATATGATAGAATTCACGCTAAAGCTATTACAATTACAGGAATTATACAGGCAAGAATTCTTGAGATTAATAGTACTGTCATAAATATTGAAGAGATTTTAACTCTTATTTTCTACGACATCAATGTAGCCCGTTCTTCCGGCGCAATATTTCTAAATAGGTAAAATTTTCATTTACATCTTCCTAATTAACAGCTAGGCGCTTAATTCAGCTTCTACTTAATAGACAAGGGGATTAAAATCACCACATTTACGGGCCGAAACCATACGCAAGCACTTCGCTTCTTGACTCATGAAATGTGGCAAAAGAAACTAAAGTTTCAATAATTGAATGCAAATCAAACCTTTTGTATTTTAAAGTATTTTGCCAAAAATGGTTTTATTTTATTAGAAAAACCGGCTGGTGAAAAGATAAAAAGAAGATTTATCCTTTATTTTTTTAAGTGTTTCATCGTGTTTTTGCCTGCAAAATTTTTGTCAAAAAAAAGTTGTTTTTTTCGACTGTTAGAAAAACCGGCTGGTCGAAATTTTCAAAAAAAAAAAAAAAAAATAGCGTTTTTGGAAAAAAAGTGTTAGAAATTTAGGCTTTAAAATTTCGTGAAAAATGAAAAAAAGTGAAATTCTACTGTGTCTCCCCCAAAATAGGGGGGTTGGGGCCGGAAAGCCCACGTTTTAGGGTGTAAAAAAGGGTGTTTTTGGTGTATTTTTGTTGTATTTTATGTAAAAAAAAAATTTGAAGGAATTATTAAGGATATTTTTAAATATCGTAGTTAGATTAAAAATCTAACGCTTATTCTCAGCCACTTAATAAATTACCTGCCTCATCAGTAAATAGAAACATATAAGAATAGCCATACTACGTCTACAAAATGTCAGTATCATGCCGCAGCTTCAAAACCAAAATGGTGTCCGCTAGAAAATTGATGGGATCATGCTCGACCTAGACAGATTAATAGAAATGAAGTTCCTACAAGAACATGAAGTCCATGAAATCCAGTAGCAACGAAGAAGGTAGAGCCATAAATTCCATCTGCAATAGTGAAAGATGCTTCTATGTACTCTCCGGCTTGCAGGTAAGTAAAATAAATTCCTAAGGTGCAAGTTGCTAATAGTCCTATAATAGAGTTATTTCGGTTTCTTTCCATTAGCCTATGGTGAGCTCATGTAACTGTTACTCCTGACCCCAGAAGAACTGCAGTGTTAAGTAAAGGCACTTGGAAAGGGTTTAATGGGTAAATACCAGTAGGGGGTCAACACGACCCCAGGTCTGTGACAGGAGCGAGTCTTCTGTGAAAGTAAGCTCAAAAAAAGGCAAAAAAGAAAAGTACCTCGGAAGTAATAAATAAAATTATCCCTCATCGAAGGCCTTTAGAAACATTTCTTGTGTGGTGTCCTTGAAAGGCGGCCTCACGAATCACGTCTCGTCATCACTGAATTAATGTGATAATAGTTAAAAAAAGTCCTAGTACCAATAAACTTGATGTGTGTCCATGGAATCAGCTAGCACTTCCTACTGTTATAAATAATGCACCTATTGAGCCTGTGAAAGGCCATGGGCTATACTCAACTAAATGAAATGGGCTTCGAGTCATATACACCGGCTACATCTTAGTAGGCCTAATGCTTGGAAGGCACTTGTACTTGTTATACTACTGGTGTAGTTTAACTTTATTATCTGCTATATTGTTTATATTCAATATTAGCTATAAATTTAAAATATAATTATTTTATATCATTTAAAAACAATAGTTAGTGCTATAAAATGACTCCTATGGTGTAAATAGCACAGTAAGTTTTCGTCTTACAAGAATAAAAATTTTTATTAGTAGTCCCTGTAATATGGTGTAAGGTGCACTAAGAATTTTGATTTCTTATGATTAGGTTCAATTCCTTTTATTGCAGAATAAGATTTTAAGTTAAATAAAACTAAAAGTTTTCAAAGCTTTAAATAAAGGTAAAATTCCTTTAGATCTTGTGTAAAATGGCTGAGTTATAGGCGATAGATTGTAGCTCTATTAACGGAGTTAATTCTTCTTTTACAAGGCATTGTAGTTGAAATTAACAACAGTAAATTGCAGCTTTAAAGGTATGAATAATTTCATTAATGCTTGATTTGATAAAGTAAGCTAAATTTAAGCTGTTGGGCTCATAATCCAAAAATGGAGATTAATTCCCTTTATTAAAACTTAGTTTGGTTTTGGCTAATATCTGTTATTAGCTTTACGTTAGATTAATACATGGTAAAGAAATTTTTGAATTGTGAGTAGATATTAGGCTGTTTTTTAGCCTTAAGGGTGATGTTTAGCTGCCTAATTTTGATATTAAGTTGTTAAAATGTCTAGAATATTCCACAACACCAGTATAGAAATTTATTTAAATAAATGTAAGTTTGAAATAGGTAGATGTAAAAGAACTAGTAAATAATTGTGCCAGCAACTGCGGTTATACAATTAGTTCGAGTTAATAAAAATCGGCTTAAAAGGTAGTTAGAAATAAAATATAAGATGTAAGAAGAATTTGATTATGGGTTAAATCTGTAATTTAATTTTAATTTTTTAGGTGTCTGAATTTTGAAGCTACGAAATTTTAGTTAAAAACTGGGATTAGATACCCCATTATTCTAAAATTTGAATTGTAATATTATTTGCCTGGGTACTACGAGAACACTTCTTAAAACCCAAAAGACTTGGCGGCACCTTATATCTTTTTAGGGGAACCTGTCCTGTAATCGATAATCCTCGTTTAACCTAACCTTCTTTTGTGATTCAGTTTATATACCGCCGTCGTCAGGTTACTTTTTAAAATAAAGTAGTAAGCTAAATAATTTATTACATTATTACGTCAGGTCAAGGTGTAGCTTATAAGAAGGGTAGAGATGGGTTACAATTTTTAATTAGGAAACATAGATTGTTATTTGAAATATTAACATGAAAGTGGACTTAATAGTAAAGTTATAGTAAGAGAGGTAACTTGAATATTGCTCTAGGTGTGCACACATCGCCCGTCGCTCTCGTTATTGAAATGAGATAAGTCGTAACAAAGTAGGTGTAACGGAAGTTGCCCCTAGATCGAAATATAGCATAAACTTAATGCATTTCATTTACACTGAAAGGAAAATTGTGTGATTCGATTTATTTTGATTGATATATTTATAGCATGAATTTGATAGGTTAATAAATTTATAACAGAAATATCTAATAAGTAAAGTATTATTTAAAGAAATTATTTTATATGGCTATAGTTTAGAAGTACTGAGAAGGAAAATTTTGTAATTTGTGTTTAGTAGAAATGAAAGTTCGTACCTTTTGCATCATGATTGTGCGAGATATAAATATTGATATATTGTCCCGAAATTATGTGAGCTATTTTATAACTTAAGTCAATGTTGCAAAATTGTTTTTAGATTATAAAATAGATGTGAAATGCAAATCGCACATAATGATAGCTGGTTAACTCAGAAATATATGGAAGTATAGCTTTTTATTTTCTAATTTTGTTTAAACATTATTAGATATTATAAAAGTCCCGTGAGAGAATACAAGTTCTTTTATGATATAAAGAATATTGTATAAAAATTATTAATTAAAGTAGGCTTAGAATTTGCTATCTTCATGAGTTTGTTTTTAAAAAAATGTTTGTATTTAATAATTGTTTTTACTCTTCTTAGAATATATGGGTTTTATAGTTTTAATTGAAAGAAACTAAGAATTTATGCATAAATTAGTATATTGATATATGATTGATATTTAGCTGGAGATTATAAAATTTAGGTTAAGTAATTAGTTTTTTAGCATAGGATTATTCTAAGGAATTCGGCAAAATAAGTCCCGCCTGTTTATCAAAAACATCGCTTTTCGTTGAAGTAAAATGAAAAGTAGAGCCTGCCCAGTGAAGTAAATTTAAACGGCCGCAGTACCCTGACTGTGCGAAGGTAGCATAATCATTTGCTCTTTAATTGGGAGCTGGAATGAATGGTTTGACGAGGGCTTAACTGTCTTAGATTAATTTGTTAGAAATTGACTTTTAGGTGAAGAGGCCTAAATTAGGCTATAGGACAAGAAGACCCTATTGAGCTTTAGTTTTTTACTTAAATAAAAGTATATAGATAGAGTTTAATTAAGTAATAGATTTTGATTGGGGCGATCAAGGAAAAAGGTAATCTTCCTTTAATGTTATATAAGTTATATGAATTGGTGATCCAGGACTATTCTGATTATAAGAAGAAGTTACCATAGGGATAACAGCGTAATCTTTTTTGAGAGTTCTTATCGAAAAAGAGGGTTGCGACCTCGATGTTGGACTAAGGTGTCCTGAAGGTGTAGCAGCTTTCGAGGGTTGGTCTGTTCGACCATTAAAACCTTACATGATCTGAGTTCAGACCGGCGTGAGCCAGGTTGGTTTCTATCCTTAGTTTTAATAAAGCTTTTACTAGTACGAAAGGATCGTTTAAAGCTAATTGTGGGATTAGAGAAAGTAAGATTTAGGATAATATGATAATGAAATTGTTTAATAATTTATATTAAATTGGCAGATTTTATGTGGTTGATTTAGGATCAATAGAGATAGGTGTAATTCCTATATTTAATAAAGTTAGGATGGCAGATTAGTGCAATAGATTTAAGCTCTATATATAAAGGTGTGTTTCCTTTTCTTAATAATGGTTTTGTCTTTTGTTTCTATTATTATTTCTTATGTTTTAGTTTTATTAGGTATAGCTTTTTTTACTTTATTAGAGCGGAAAGGTTTAGGTTATTTTCAAATTCGTAAGGGGCCTAATAAAGTAGGGTTAGCCGGACTTCCTCAGCCTTTGGCTGATGCTGCTAAATTACTTACTAAGGAGATGGTAAGACCGACTATAATTAATATTTTTCCTTATTTTTTGGCTCCTGTATTTAGTTTGGCTTTAGCTTTAATATTATGGCAGCTTTACCCTTCTGAGTTTTTTATAACTAGAATTTTTTGGGGGATTTTATTATTTTTATGTATTTCTTCTTTAAATGTTTACGGTACTTTGGTTGCTGGTTGGGCTTCTAATTCTAAATATTCTTTGTTAGGGTCTTTACGGGCTGTTGCTCAAACGATTTCTTATGAAGTTAGGTTAAGATTAATTATGTTGTTTAGATTATGTGTGAGATCAAGTTTTAGGTTCTTTAATATTAATTTAAGGAATGAATATATATGAGTGGGAATGTTAATAATTCCTATTAGGGCTGTATGATATGTGTCAACTTTGGCTGAGACTAATCGAGCTCCGTTTGATTTTGCAGAGGGGGAATCTGAAATTGTGTCTGGGTTTAATATTGAGTATAGTGCAGGCGGGTTTGCTTTAATTTTTATAGCTGAGTATACAAATATTTTATTTATAAGGATAATAAGAGCTTTGTTGTTTTTTGGTGGTAGGTTTTTAGTGTGTAGAAGGGATATCATTATGTTTTTTAAGGTTTTAAGGTTTTCTTTTATTTTTGTTTGGGCTCGTGCTACGTTGCCTCGATTGCGGTATGATTTATTAATAAATTTAACTTGGAAGGCATTTTTGCCGGTGTCTTTAGGTGGATTAATTTTTGTTAGTGGTATAAAGTTTTTAATTGAACTTATTTAATCMAGCGGTAATTTAAGTTAAAATAAGGGCATTGGGAGCCTTTAATYTTCTGTTTATGGAAGTTGCTTGATAATGGTTTTGATTATTTTTAGAAGATTAGTGAGAAGTATTGCTTTTATTATGCCGTCTATAATGCAGCCTTTAAGTTTAGGTTTAAATATTATGGTTTTGAGCGTGTTTTCTTGTTTGTTAGTTGGATTTGAGATATCCAGATGATACGGATATATTATATTTTTGATTTATGTTGGCGGCTTGTTAGTTATATTTTCTTATGTTGCTGCTTTAACTCCTAATAGTTTTTTTTCTGGGGTCAGAAATTTATTGTTATTTTTTTTAAGGTTGGTAGTATTTTTTAGTACTTACATGTTTAATTGATTTTCTAGGAGAACTAAATTTGTTAGAGCTGATATGAAGATAACTTTTGTTAATGAAGGGTCTAGGGGTTCTTTGATATGTAGAAACTATAATTTTGGTGTTTTGGTTTTTTTGGGCGTTATTCTTTTTTTAGCTTTAGTTGCGGTAGTAAAAATTTGTTTTTCTCAAAAGGCTCCTTTACGGCCTTTTGGTTAGGTTTATAATATGCTTAATCCTATTCGTAAAAATCATCCGGTTTTGAAAATTGTTAATGGGTCTCTTTATGACTTACCGGCTCCTCTTAATATCTCTATTTGATGAAATTTTGGATCTTTATTGGGGATGTGCTTGGTGATTCAGATTTTAACTGGTATTTTTTTAGCAATGCATTATACAGGTAATGTTGAATTAGCTTTTAGAAGGGTTGCTCATATTAGGCGAGATGTTAATTATGGGTGATTTATTCGTTATTTACATGCTAATAGTGGTTCTTGATTTTTTATTTGTCTGTATTTACACGTTGGACGCGGCATTTATTATGGGTCGTATATAAATATTTATACATGAAATATTGGAGTTATTATTTTGTTATTAACTATAATAACTGCTTTTTTAGGGTATGTTCTTCCTTGAGGTCAAATGTCTTTTTGGGCAGCGACTGTAATTACTAATCTTCTTTCAGCTATTCCCTATGTCGGGAAAATATTGGTAGAGTGGATCTGAGGAGGTTTTGCTATTGATAATGCTACTTTATCCCGATTTTATGCTTTTCATTTTTTATTTCCTTTTGTAATTGCTGCTTTAAGGGCTCTTCATATATTATTTCTTCATGAGGGGGGGTCTAATAACCCTTTAGGTGTTAACAGTGACAGCGAAAAAATTCCTTTTCATATTTATTACACAGTAAAGGACTTGGTTGGCTTTATTGTAGTTTTATTTTTTTTGGTTATGTTAGTTCTTTTGTCCCCGCATATGTTGACAGATCCTGAGAATTTTATTCCTGCTAATCCGTTAGTTACTCCGGTTCATATTCAGCCTGAGTGGTATTTTCTTTTCGCATATGCTATTTTGCGTTCAATTCCTAATAAGTTAGGAGGGGTAGTGGCTTTAGTAATATCTGTATTAATTTTATTTATTATGCCAATTGTGCACTTAAGGATATTTCGTTCAATAGCGTTTTACCCTTTAAGTCAGATTTTGTTTTGATTTTTAGTTGGGCTTATATTAATTTTGACTTGAATTGGCAGATGTCCCGTTGAAAGGCCTTATGACACAATTGGACAAATTTTTACTTTTTTTTATTTTTGTTTTTATTTTGTAAACCCTATATGTCAATGAGTTTGGGACAAGATTCTTTGTTTAAATTAAATTATTATGCCTCAACTTAGTCCGTTAAATTGGTTGTTTTTGTTTATTATATTTTGATCTGTTATTTTTTTAATAATGTGTATGGTTTGATGAACCAGAAGTAAAAGGTTTCTGGTAGAGAGTGGAAAAGATAATATAAAAGTTCTTAGTCGAGTTTTTAACTGGAAATAGTAAAATTTAAGAAATTAGTTAAATTAATAATACAGGTTTGTCAAGCCTGAGTTACTATGTAATTAGTATTTTTTATAGAGAATGATGGTTGATATTTTTTCTTCTTTTGATGATCATAATATGGTATTTTTATCTTTTGTTAGACTTTTATGAGCAGGAACTTTATGGGTTATAGTATTATTTAGTATGGATTATTGGGTAATTAAATCTCGATGATCTATTTTATTAGATAGGCCAAAGCAAATTATTTATTCTCAAGTTTTTCGTTCTTTTGGGAAGAATTTGGGTGGTTTTGTTAATTTAGTTGTTGGTTTATTTAGGTTTTTATTATTAACTAATTTATTAGGATTATTCCCGTATGTTTTTAGAAGTACAAGTCATTTGGCGGTTACATTTAGTTTAGCTTTTCCTTTTTGGTTTTCTCTTATTTTATCTGGTTTTATAAATAATATATATGCTTTTACTGCTGGATTATTACCTGGAGGAGCTCCCACGGCCCTAAATCCATTTTTGGTTTTAGTTGAGAGACTTAGGATTTGTATACGTCCAATTACTTTATCTGTTCGATTGGCGGCTAATATAGGAGCTGGGCATGTGGTTCTTGGGTTAATTGGGACTTATTTAAGTTCTAGGTTTTTTTGTTACTCCTTATTAATTACATTATCACTTATTTTTGTTCAGGTAATTTATTTTATATTTGAGTTTGGGGTAAGGTTAATTCAAGGGTACGTGTTTTCTCTCTTAGTTACTTTATATGCAGATGAACATACCCATTAATTAATATATAAATTAGTAAATATAGTATAAATATTTTAAGATAAGTATATCTCCTCAGCATCTTCAGTGCTGCGCTCTTATTTATAAGCTATTAAAATTATTTGAGATATATAATTATTATAATAATAATTAGGATTGATGAAATCATTATTATAATAAATGAAGGTATCAGATTATTCTGATAATTTTGATTAGTTTTAGAGATAGAAGATGCTAATTTTAAAGTGCCCTGTCCTCCGTATAATTCAAGTCATCCTTGGTCCACTATTTTAGTTAGGTTTCTAGTTAAAGATAGGGGGCCATAAATAGTTTTTTGGGTTGAAGTGGAGGCAAGGAATCATATTGAGGATAGAAAATAGGTATTGATAGAAGGGTTTATTGGCGAGTTTAATTTTAGGTTCCATAATGTGATTCCTGTTCATACGCCTAGTAATGTAACAATTATTGTCAGTATTTTTATCATTAGTGGTAGAGTTAAAGATTCATTAAAGTTTGGAATTAATAGTTGGAGTAAAAGCCCTCCAAAGATTGCTCCTATTGTTAGAATAATTATTGGTGAAGTTATTTGTCATTGTTCATCGTTGTAGGAGGATAAAGGTAAGTGATTATTTTGTTTTCATAGGACTATAATTGACAGTCGGACTCTATATGTAGCGGTTAATCCTGTAGCAAAAAAAACTACAAGAATAATTAATATGCTTGAATTTGCTGATAGCATTGTTTCTAGAATTAAATCTTTTGAGTAGAAGCCTGCCATGAAAGGTGCCCCGCACAGTGCTAAATTTGCTGTATTTATACAAGAAATTGTTAACGGTATTTGTTTTCAAAGGTTTCCTATTGTTCGAATGTCTTGTCTATGTATATTATTGTAGATAATTGCTCCGGCACATAAAAATAATAGGGCTTTAAATATTGCGTGGGTGTATAAATGAAAAAGTGCTAGTATTGGCATTTTAAGTGAAATTCTTAATATTATAACTCCTAGTTGACTTAGTGTAGATAAGGCAATAATTTTTTTTAGGTCATACTCAAAATTGGCTCCCAACCCAGCTATTAATAGAGTTATGGATGAGAATAGCATTGAAATTCAGAGGAAGTCTTGAAAAGTTCTTAAGAACGGGTAAAACCGAATTAGCAGAAATACTCCGGCCGTTACTAGTGTAGACGAATGTACTAGGGCTGATACAGGTGTTGGGGCTGCCATGGCAGCCGGAAGTCATCTTGAGAATGGAATTTGAGCTCTTTTTGTTATGGCAGCCACTATGATTCCAAGTATTACAACGTATGAGAATGGGTGATAAATAAAGTGTAATGATGATCAGAACCCCTGATTAATTGATAGGGTGATGGCAATAATTAGCGTTACATCTCCAATTCGGTTTGCTAGAGCTGTTAGTATGCCTGCTGCTAATGATTTTTGGTTTTCATAATAAATTACTAAAGCGAATGAAACGATTCCTAGCCCGTCTCAACCAATTAATAAAGATAGTATGTTAGGAATAAATACAAGCATATTTATAGATATTACAAATAATATAACTACTCAAATAAACCGACTTAAAAATTTTTCTCTGTCTATATATTTAGTGGAGAATATGAGAACGCAGGCTGAAATTAAACACACAATATTTCTAAATGAAAGTCTTAATGGGTCTAAGATTAGCGGAAATATTATAGGAGATGTTCTAGATGACATAAACTCTCATTCTAATAAAATTCATTTATTTATTACAATAAAGTAAATAGAGATTGGTAGAATCATGATAGAGTATAGAAATAAAATAATAGAGCATAAAGATGATGATTTAATTATATAAAATTTCATTGGGTTAAATAAGTCTTTAACTTATCTTCAAGGCCACAACTTGATATTTTAATTAAACTAATTTTACCAAATTAAATAATCCATGAACAAATTATGTCTCTTTTTATAATTAAAATATTTACTGGTATAAGGTGAAGTATTATGATTATAAAGTTTTGTGTTTTGTAAGGAGTAAAGGGTGAAATAAACTTGGGGGCCCCTCCATGCTGTGTTGATCTATATAGGTAGAGCCTGTAGGCAGCTGCCAAGAATGTTATTATTCTGAGTGGAATTAATAATCAGAACGATATAAATAAGGATGATATGAATAATAAAATTTCCCTTAGAAGATTAATTGTTGGAGGTGCTGCTATATTTGAAATACATGCAATAAATCACCATATTGCTATTGCTGGCACAAGTATTAAAGATCCTTTAGAAATAAACATTCTTCGTGAAGATATTTTTTCGTAACTAAAATTGGTTAATGCAAAGAGGGATGAAGAGCATAGTCCGTGTGCAATTATTATGGTAAGTCTTCCCTGTCAGCCTCAAATAGTTGTGGATATTGTTCCTCCTACAACTAGAGATATATGACCAATAGAAGAATAAGCTACCAGAGATTTAATGTCTACTTGTCGTAAGCATATTATTCTAGTTAATGCCCCCCCTATTAATGAGAATACTAAAATAAAGATGGAGAGTGTACAAAATTTAAAATAGAATACTTGCATTATTCGAAGTATACCATACCCGCCAAGTTTAAGTAGCACTCCTGCTAGAACTATAGAACCTGCTACTGGGGCCTCAACATGCGCTTTAGGTAGTCATAAATGTAGTGAGAAAATTGGCGTTTTCACTAGAAATGCTAATAGTAAGAAAACTCATTGAATTTCAAATAATCAGGAAGATGATTTGAATAATGAAATTTTTTCTATAAATAATGATAGGTGCCCTATTTCTATTGCTGAGTATATAAGGAGTAAAAGTAAGGGTAATGATGCTATAATTGTATATATTATTATGTATATCCCTGCTTGTAACCGTTCCGGTTGATATCCTCAGCTTAGAATTAGTATGAGTGTTGGAATTAATGATAGTTCAAAAAAAATATAAAATCAGATAATGTTTCTTATTCTAAAAGAAAGAATTAACGATAAATTTAATAAAAGAACTGTGATTAAGAAGTATTTGGGGGAGTTGTTTAAAATTTTAATTTTGTATCTTGCTATAATTATTATTGCTGAGATTCATAGAGTTAAGATAATAAGAGGCATAGATAGTCCATCAATTAGTACTTGATTTGAAAAATAAGAAAAGCTTAGTAAAGGTGAAAATATTATGGGAATTCTCGTTATAAAAGATAGGGCTAGAGACCATAGAGTTACTCATCAGCCTGTTTTATTCTTACAAAATATAAACATTAGAGAGTTTATTAAAATAAGGCTTAACATTTTATCAAATTAAAATTAAAGACGTAATCATTTCCATGGGTTCGAATGAGTGCAACAAGGATTGATAAGCCTAAGCTAGCTTCACATGCTCCCAATGTAATTAATATTAGAACGAAAAATGTTTCTAAGGAAATAGTTGATGAGCTGCATAATATAATAAATAGTCTAAGTATTATTGCTTCAAGGCTGAGCAATATTCTTAAAAGGTGTTTGTATTGAAATATTAATGTGATTATAGCTGATCAAAAACAAATAGTGCCGCATAAAAATATAATAGGAAAAATTGTCATATATTGCTATAGAAGCTTAAGGTAAGCGTTGGTCTTGTAAACCGAAGGGTGAAATTAAATTTCCTATGGCTAAATTATTAAGCGAATCGAACGCTTTGGGCTTGTTTTCAAGACAACCCCTGCTCCAAGCGAATAATTTAATATATTATAGTTTTTAATGATTATGAAGGTTACGCTGCATGAGTTGCAACTCAATTAATAAATGAGGAAATATCTACTGCTTCTACAACAATAGGTATAAATGAGTGATTTGCTCCGCAAATTTCCGAGCATTGGCCGTAATAGAGGCCAGGTTGGTTAATAAAAAATCTAATCTGATTAAGTCGTCCTGGAATACCATCTACTTTTACACCTAATGATGGGATAGTTCATGAATGGATTACGTCAGCAGCTGTTACTAAAAGCCGAATAGTAGCGTTGAATGGAACCACTATACGGTAGTCAACTTCTAAAAGTCGAAACTCGCCTTCTTTTAAGTCATCAGTACTTACTATATACGAGTCAATTTCTAGGCTGTTAAAGTCTGAGTATTCGTATCTTCAATATCATTGGTGTCCAACCGTTTTAATTGTTAAAACCGGGTCATTTACTTCATCTAATAGATAAAGTAGACGTAATGAAGGCAGGGCTAAAAATACAAGAACGATTGCCGGTGCAATAGTTCACACAGTTTCAATTTGTTGCCCCTCTAAAATATATCGACATGTGAATGAACTTATAATTAAAGATACAATAGCATAACCAATTAAAGATGCTACTATAACTAAAATTAGTATTGCATGGTCGTGGAAAAAAACTAACTGTTCTATTAATGGAGATACAGCATCTTGTAGTCCTAATTGTCCTCAAAAGAGCATAACAGTTAATTATTTTATTAGGCTCGTACTAAAGCTGTAGTTTCTGAAAGGTTATGGAAGTCAACTGGTAGTAGGTCATCCCATTCGGTATCTGTGCCGACATAAGAACTTCAAATTACTGCTCGTTGTGCAGAAAAGGCTTCTCATACAATAAATATAAAATAGAGTACGCTGATAAATGAAATTATTGATCCAAACGATGATAGCACATTTCATTTTGTGAAACAATCAGGGTAGTCGGAGTATCGTCGAGGCATTCCCCTTAAACCTAAGAAGTGCTGAGGGAAGAATGTTAAGTTTACACCAATAAACATAATGAAAAAGTGGGCTTTTGTTCAAATAGGGTGTAAAGTTAATCCTGTTATTAATGGGAATCAGTAGTTAAATGCTGCGAAAAGAGCAAAAACTGCTCCCATTCTTAAAACGTAGTGGAAGTGAGCTACTACGTAGTAAGTATCGTGTATTATAATATCTAGTGAAGAGTTGGCTAAAACAACTCCAGTTAGTCCTCCAATTGTAAAAAGGAAAATAAAACCTAAGGCTCAGACTATAGGTGTTTCATATTTAATTCGAGATCCGTAGATTGTTGCTAATCATCTGAATACTTTAATTCCAGTTGGTACCGCAATAATTATAGTGGCTGCCGTAAAGTATGCTCGGGTATCTACGTCTATCCCAACTGTAAATATATGGTGAGCTCATACAATAAATCCCAAAATTCCAATTGCTATTATAGCATAAATTATTCCTAAGGTTCCGAATACTTCTTTTTTACCGGCGTGATGTCCAATAATATGCGAAATTATACCAAAACCAGGTAAAATTAGAATGTATACTTCAGGGTGTCCGAAGAACCAGAATAAATGTTGGTATAGAATTGGGTCTCCCCCTCCGGCAGGATCGAAGAATGATGTGTTAAAATTTCGGCCTGTTAATAGTATAGTAATTGCTCCGGCTAGAACTGGAAGTGAAAGAAGAAGTAAAACAGCTGTAATTTTAATAGATCAAACAAATAAAGGTATTCGTTCGAATCGTATTCCTCGGGATCGTATGTTAATTGCTGTTGTAATAAAATTAATTGATGCTATAATTGATGAGGCACCCGCTAAATGTAGTGAGAAAATTGTTAGATCTACTGAGGCACCTGCGTGAGCTAGATTTCCAGAAAGTGGTGGGTATACTGTTCACCCCGTTCCAGCCCCCCTTTCTACAGCAGCTGACCCCAATAGAAGAGTTAAGGCAGGAGGTAAAAGTCAGAATCTCATATTATTTATTCGTGGGAATGCTATGTCTGGAGCCCCTAGTATTATAGGAACAAATCAATTTCCAAACCCTCCTATTATTATTGGTATTACTAGGAAGAAAATCATAATAAATGCATGTGCTGTCACGATTACGTTATAAAGTTGGTCGTCCCCTAAAAGGGCTCCAGGCTGTCCTAGTTCAGCTCGAATTAAGAGACTAAGAGATGTTCCAACTATACCGGCTCAAATGGCAAATAAAATATATAAAGTTCCAATATCTTTGTGATTGGTAGAAAATAACCAACGCAT